AGGACAAGTCATGGTGATCAATGGGGAAGACGCATTGCCCTCGAGCTCGATTCATAATGCACCTGAAGAACCACGAAAGGAGGAACATACTTCGGAATACTGAGAGTATAGGGAAATGATTTAAAGCGGACCGGAAGAAGCCCGAAGAATCAAACAAATAATGAATGAATGCAATGAAATCAATGGAGGGGCATACAGTCAAGTACCTACATTCCGATTCCCAATCATGGATGAGCCTCCCTGAACTTCCAATTGAGTACTTTAGCAGGAGGATTCTTACTCGAATTGGTAATAAGGTGGGTAAAACAGTGCGAGTCGACGAACATACAGCCAGAAAGGGGAAAATTTGCACGCATAAGCGTTGAAATGAATTTGAACAAGCCTTTGGTCCCTAAAGTTCAATTAGATTAGGGAAAAGAACTCAGAGAATTGAGTATTTATCCATTTGATTTCTTTTTAATGCGGTAAATTCGGTCACAGATCCGAGTCATGTTTACAACGGACTGAAATCAAACACGAGTGCGGGGAAGGACAATAATGATGCTATGAGAACTGATACAGAGCAAGAGAAGCAAAATGTTGTAGTAAATAAACCTTCACAAAAAAAGGGTCCTTGGATGATAGGTCAGAAAAGGGGACGACGCGGAGTGATAAATTGAAATCAGAGAAGGGGAATTCACGGAGGTGAACGAGAACATGATGGCAATAAGCAATAATAAGGGCTCTCGGTTTGCAGTGTTAGAAACTGAAGAACCCGAAGGGATGGCCGATGAGCACAGGCTCGCCGGAGTGATCAGGAGGAAGAATGATATAGAGCAACGGGAAGAAGGTCGTCGTCTCTTTGGGAAGAGTCCAGCTCCAAGTACGCGGTTCAAGCACAGCTAAATGCACAGAGACAACAGAGCACCCGGAATCAGCAAGCCATCCAGGGGGCCGGGGCCGTCCCCCACTTAACAACCTCAAAACCCTCCTACCCAATCGCAACCGAAAAACCCAGCGCAAGCTCCGCCCAGACCCGCTTATAACAACGCTGCGCCTCCGGCCAATTATGATCCTCAGCAGCAACAAGGTGCTCCCAAGCGACCCTGGGGACCCAATAGAGCTCACTACCCGCCATTAGCCCTACCCATTCCTACCCTATTCTCCATCCTTCTGACCTGTAAAACCCTTTCTCTGCCCAGAGATAAACCACTCCCCTGGCCTCCTGGTCTCGACTATTCAAAGTTCTGTGCATTTCACCGATACGCAGGCCGTATCATCGAAGAGTGTCATACTTTGCGTGATGTCATCTAGATGAAAATCTTATCAATTGGAACGAAGTTAAGGCATACCTTAAGCCAATGTCACTGAAACTACTGGGGATCTATACTAATCCAATGCCACAACATCAAGGGGGACAAGTCACCACTCAGGGACCTACACCGGTACAAACTAATCCAGGACTTTCTGCCAGCGCTAACACCATCCGAGCTTGCACTGCCGCTCGAAGAGAGATGCCTGTGAGACCCTCTCAAGTTCTTTAATTCGAAGGAGGTTCTGAGAATTCAAAAGTCCGAAGTCACTTTCTTTGTCCCTAGGAATCTAAGTTCCAAAAGCAGACGAAATCACTATGGAACCGGACCTCCTCGCTGCCGCTTAATTCATTACCAGGAAGAGGCAAATTCGCTTTTTTAGTAAGCCCTATTAGCTAGTAAGGGTGGGTTGAAAAGGTAAAGAATCATCCGAACGAATGCATGGGCAGGTGAAATGAGCCCTTTTTTTTGAATCCCCTCGTCACCTACTAGTGAGCCGGAAAGCTTAGGGACGCCTCTCGTTCCTCTTCCCCCATTTGACAACCTTATCTCGTTCGGATGATTCTCTGAAACCCCCTTAACTAAGAGATAGAAAGGCGAAGGGAAGTTCGGAAAAGCCTAGCAGACGGGACTATCAACCGCTTTCTATTAAGACCTCGGCACCATCCTTACCCCCCTACGAAAGATTTAGCCCTATTTATAAGAGGAAAGCTCCCAGGTTCCACATCTTAAAGAAGTGCATGACCAGATTGGAAGCACGGAGGTTCATTCGCAATGGGACAACTCACCCAGCCATGATGCATGACAGAAGAGATCGAGCACAAAATGGAGTTTCCCTCTTGGGTGAGGCTCACGTCCGGAAAGAATCTTTTTCAAGACTTTATCTCCTATGTTGACCTTTCTCTATATTACCTTATTTTGGAATTCACTTGAAAGCCCCTTTTCTGGTAGACCTGGGCATGTTCCATGGCGCGAAGTCTCTTCTCATCTAATAGCTCTCATTTTGGGGATATATAAAAAATATGCTCTCTATCATCCACATCCAAATCTTTTTCAAGCTGGGCCCTTATGTTTCAGGGAATGGCGGAATCCGTCTCTAGCAAGTACGCAACTGGCCTTAAATTGTATCGAGCTACAGGCCCTTCTCATAAGATGTTGTAAGCTACGGGCCTAGAAGCTTAAAGCAGACATCAAGAGCTAAGAAGGGGGCCAACAAGCCCCTTTGAAGCTAATGCCTTAGAAGCTACAGGACATAGAAGCAGGCCAACAAGTGGATTGAATCTTTTCCAGTCTAGAGACTGGCGGATTACCTTCGAAACAAAGGATTGAAAAATTCCTTCTGCTTTGGACAAGATAAGTGGACAGATGAGTTGAATAATACAGGGACTGATAAGCTAAGCGAGGTTCCCCTTTGAGATCTCCCAACCTAAAGGCTTTATTCAGAGGTGGGTCTTTCAACCGCCTACTCTTTCGATGAAGTGTGCACTACAAGAGAATAGGTACTAAAGATATGAAATGGGGGGATTTCGCCGATATTGAGTCGACTATAAACTATTCATCTTGCTTGGAACCGTCGTTGTGTATGGGAAAGAGGGCTTCTACCTATGCTTGGTTGGGAAAAGGGTGAATGGTCCCAAAAGGGACGGGAAAAAGCCACTAGAAAGAACGGGGGGTCATCCACCAAGTATCAAAGGCGCTGGGTAGTCCACTTTATCCGTGACTCTGAGTACAAGATTTCCGGGATCAAGAAACTAGCAAACAAATATGCTCGGCTGCACTCTTTTCTCGTATGCCCGGAAAATTGAATTTCGGTACAACTCCGCTTGCTGCAAAGCCTTTCTTTCTCGTCCAAACACTCCAGATCTGCACTTCCCTTTACTCCGTAGGGCCGAAGCCTTATTAAGTTAAGAATTAAGAAGGGCTTTTTTTTATAGAGAGAGAGTCAGGGGCGATCTATATTGCTTACCACAGCTCTATTCCCGACTTGAAATCCATAACGGACTTTAAGAGAGGATGAACATTCCCGTTCTATAGGTAGCACTGCCCCTATTAGAGAAGGGTGAGGGCCCACTTCCGTACTTCTGATCTGCTAGCACTGTGAATTACCTTAGCCCTACGCAGCAGGAACGAGATGGAGCACCTACTCTACTGGTCGTCTGCTCTCTCGAGGTCGTCCTTATCTAGGTACAAAAAGGACATTACGGGATATCTCCAAAATTCGATGTACTTCGTGCAGGACACATCTCATGTTTGCCGAATCTAAAAACCATCGCCTTTGCATCCAAACACTTCACGGCGGCTATGATCAGATCCCAGTGTTGGTTCACTTTTGACTTTATCCTCCACCAAATCTTCTGATCTCCTGTTCTCAATGATGTTAAGCAGCTCCTGATCGCAGCAATCATGCCTTCGAAGGTACGTTTTTTTCATTCGGGGTCTTACCTTGGGGATAGACGATGGACCCGCCATTCGACATGATGCAGCATTTTGAAAGAAAATTCCATCAAATCAAAGGAGTTGACATTTCTGACATCTCTTGACACCCTTACTTTTAATAGGGGGCCTTGCCTCATGATTTTCTTGGCAAGCATTTGGCTGTTGACGTGTCCTCCGCACCCACTTGAATGAGCTTGTTCAACAATGTGTGCTCCTTATTTCGGAAGGGCGAGTGACCTTTTGTAAAGGACATCTCCCAAGATCACAAATCGTCGGGAAAGTTCCCTCCGGGCTCTCCTCTGACCACGAGTGGCGTACTCCGGTATGAACCCGTCTTGAGGTAATTGTAGAAAGAAGAATACCATGGTTCCCATCGTCCTCGTAATCTTCCTCGTCTTGACTGGTGATAGTTCATCATGTTCCAACTCCCGATAGTCTTCATCCAAGAAGATAAATGAGTCCCGTTCGGCGGAAGGGCTCTCTGTGGCTCGGATGTCGATGACAAGCGACTCTGTGCTTCGGTGTACTAGCATGTGTACTAGAGCGGCTGAGTATGAATTCCATAAGGGCTGGCGAGTCAGCCAAGCGATTTTATATTCTCGGAACATGGGTGAAGGTGATCTCCCTAAAGCGCTTGATCAGGTCAATGGCAAGTTCTTGGTACGATATGAGTTGGGTCTCTTTGGTCTTCCATTCTCCTATACCTCTCTCTATAAAAAAAGCCTTTCCCCTTTTCATAATACCCACGGTAAGCATCCTGCTCTCGATCCAGAGCTACTGCTTCAACAATCAACTGAGCTTAGGAAGTCAGGTTAAGACGTCGACTTATAATTGGTCTTGCCCGAGGAGATGAAAAAGAATTAGGGCTTGCTTTCTCAATTCATATCTATGAGCGATGATTCCTCTATCTCTTGCTCGCTTCGATCGGACTCTGGCAGCTTAGGGAAGAATGATGGCTCGCTAACAAGGCCCTAAATGACCGCTCAGAAGGCCTACCTCTTTTTTTCCCAATCTCTCACTCGCTCGTCCCTCTCTCATGAAAGATTGTCTCTCCTCTCCCGGCGGCTTTTAGTCATGTCTATAGCCAGTTGCTAAGACGATTCCCACTCAAGCATTCTCATTCAACGGTCTATCAATGCTGCCTTATTTAGTTCAAAATTCCTTTCTTTCTACTAGTTCTTACATAAGCAATTTGCAGGAAGTAAACGAAGTCTTTCCTTCCGAAATCCACTCCTGAAGTCACGTCTTTCAGTACTGGGACTGAAGTCAAGTACTTTCGAGTTGCTCTTTGCCCAAAGCCCTCTTTCCGACTTAGAAAGACCAATTCACAATAGCTTTAGCATCTCTTGAGTTGGAAAGGTCTTTATAGAGCTAAGGGGAAGGTTTGGAACCCTAGTAGCAGAATGGAATCAGCGGGCTGACTTCCATGCTAACACGAGGAGTTTAACTAAGAAATACCTCGTAATATAGTTTTTAATTGTTTTTGCTTTGCTAGAAACTTTTTAAAAAGTCTTCAAATAGCCATTGCATAGTTTACGAATTATGCTTAGTAGGGACCTAAACACAGGAATGGTTCAGAGTCAGACCACGCCTTATGACGAAAGGGGGAGAAAGGACTGTCGATCTGTGATCAAAGAAAACTATACCTGAAGAATGGGATACAGATTGACCGGCACAAAAGCCATCTCTATCAATCTACGCTCATTGATGAGACGGCGACATAGAGAACTTTGTCACCCCCTTGTCACTTAAAAGTAAAGAAGAGATACAAACTTTTGAATATCAATTTGGTGGGATCGAGGATGGAATCGAATAGCGAATGCACTTGACCGACCCGCCATCTCTTTCCTTCAAGAATGCCTTCGCTTCACTTCAAGACGCTATTTGCCAATAAGAAAAAAAACTACCTTTTTGAATGGAAGAAGCCGAAGGGGTGAACGAGCGCTGCGGTAACGAGCTTTCCTTCTGCCGGCCTTTATAGGAGTAGGAGAGCGTGGTGAGATAGATAGACGTCCAATCCTGCAGCAGCTAGTTGCTCGGCCTTAGTCTTGGGCTGATCTCACACTTCAATCAAGCCCTTCGTACTTCGATCCAATCAATCGATCGATCAAGAGGCTAATCTCTTTTGTTTGGGCCGGTAGCTAAAAGAAAGTCCTCGCTTTCTCTTGAACAAGGGAAGGGCAGCATAGCATTAGCTTCAATGAAACAAGCTCAACCTTGATAAAGGTGGTAGGCCGAAGAACCGTTGAACGCTTCAACTTGGCCACTGAAGAAGGCGAAGGCTGGGCGAGAGACTAGGCCAACTTACTGCTTACTGCTATGCCATGGTTGAAGCTTTAGGCTCCATAGACGGAACTATGTATTAGGTATTAGGGAGGGGAGGACACCACTCAGCACCCCACGGAGCGGTGGGGTTCAATGCCTAAAAAAAAAAATAGAAAAAAAAGGGGAAAGAGGACTCTATGGCTGAGGGGAGGAGAGAAAGAACGCATGCATGAATATTATGTCTGTCGGAGGTTCGAGAATCTAGGAAAGGACATCTAAAGCTAAGGTTACGAAGTAAAGGAAGTCCGAGAGAAGTGGTGATCTCATCTTGCTTGCTGGGAGAGAGGAAGCTTCCGGACCACCTTTTCCAGCCAGATAGCGAGCGATCACTCAGCAATGAACACTAACTGAAAGCGGCCGGGAAGGAGTACCTATCCCTTACGGGAATCGAACCCGTGTCTTCGACATGAAAAGACGATGTCCTAACCACTGGACGAAAGGGACCAAAAAGCCATTCTTCATATACCGTGGGCTCCGAGAATAGAAGTGGTTCGTTTTCTTTCTATACGAAATTAAAGATTTCGTTTGTGTTCATGTTGGCGATTTCAGATGTCAATTCGGCGGTTCGTCCCCCCGGGTTCCCCCACCCCCCTGAATAAGTAAGGCCCCGCTCTTTCTAATAAAAAAAAAGAGGGGCGAAGCGCCCGTTTGAAGTGGCGAAGGCCTATGCTACAGTAAGAAAAAAAGTAGGTTTCGGTTACGAAGTCACTTAGTCGAACTATAAAGAAAGGGAGGCTAAGGTTACGAAGTAAGGTCAACTGGTTAAGGAAAGCTCAGGTTATGAAAAAGTTTAGCCGTTAATGAATTAAGTAGTAGTGAGACGTCGGTACGGAGTTGCGTCAGCTGTGGATATAGACTAGGCTAAGGGGCGGACTGAATCTCTTCTATTCTCTTCACTTACACCTTACACTTCTGCTGAGTCTAACGAGGCTCAGGTGCGGAGCCTTCCACTGTCACTGTGGACCGAGACTACGCAAAGGTAGAACATCATAGAAACTTCGCTGACTTTCTCATAAACCTTGATTTCGCTACGCTCAATAAGAAGCCGGAATAGCTGAAATTGGTTCGTGTTCCGTTTCCAAAGTCAGTCGTCTTTACCCAAGTGTGAACTTCAGACGACTCTCAAGCGGTTCCATTCCTTCTTACTGTACTTCTGGGTCAACCCAACCCGAATGGGAAGAAGGGGGTCAGCCAAACAGCGGTCCACTTTGTACGTTTGCTGAGCAGACCAATCAGGCATTTTTTTTTTGAAAAAGGAAGGGAACTTATCACCGAAGGAGGCAGTAGGAATGAAGGAGGCGGGAAGCTACCGCTTCTAGAATGGTTGCTTATCCTTCACTTTTTTTAGAGCGTATCGCTATTCAAAAAAAAAAAAGGTTTATCGGAAAAATGGTTACGGTTGCGGAAACCAGAGAAAGTCGGGAACCATCGGTTACCTTTTGAATCAAAGTAGCGACGAGCCTAGTATTACGACTACAGGGGGAGAAGCAAAGCTTCGTAGACAGCTTCGCTTCCTCGTCGCTTCTTTCTAGCGACCAGCTTCTCAAGTGGGTGGCTTGGTAAGCAAGCTACCTTCAGCATCGGTAAAATCCCTATCAATAATAGGCCGGAATGGTGGGGAAGGAAGCCCTCCCTACTTCAATGGAAAGGGGGGAAGAGCCCTTTCACAGCCGCTCCTCTACAACTACCTTTCGCCCAACATGATCACGAACGAAGACAGAGAATTGCGTAGATAGGAGGACGAAACGAACCAACCCACTTGTGCTGATCGGAACGATTGAAGAAAGAAAGAGAAGGGTGTCCCCTTTCGCCCAGGGGACATCGTCGGAGAACAATGTCGGGGACAGGGTGAGAACCTTCCGTTGCTTACACCCTTTCAGTGTTGGTTCTTCCGGGGATAGATCTGGTTTCAAGATCTATGAACAAGAGAGATCCCTAAATCTCCATTTGAAAAAAGAGATGAATAGATAAGGCGAAGCCAGCTGAAGGAAGGGCGCTAACGAGCAAGAAAACGGATGCGCTAACGCGCAACGGCTTTCCTTTCTCTGATAGAGGCTCGCTTCTTCAATTCAAGTTCAGCTTGCTGCTTTTCATTTTGATAGGAGTAGGTGCTTGCTGCTCGCTCGCTGTCTACTAAATGAGCCTTTACTGCCCGCCCGGCCCCTCTCTTTCATCTTCAGTAAAGTGAAGTCAAATCAATGAAGTGAACAGCCCAACCGCTTTGTTTGAAGCTTTGTTTCACCTAATTCGGAAAGAAAACAATAGACTTGCAACTATAGTATAGGAAAAAGCTTCTCTTTGATAGCGGTCATAGGGGAGTTCAGAAAGGATCTGATCGTAGATAGAGACTGGCGGGGGTAGGGGCGGATGTAGCCAAGTGGATCAAGGCAGTGGATTGTGAATCCACCACGCGCGGGTTCAATCCCCGTCGTTCGCCCATCAATAAATGGACCATTTGTTACGGAGACAGAAGACAAACCTAGAAAGCTTTTTTTCTGCAAGTCATCTCGAGGCTTCAAACGCATCCAAGCAATTGGTATCCGATTGAAGCATAGAAATAGATTCGCGTCGCCTACTTGCTGAAAGCACAAATGGAATGGCCGATCATGAATTCTATGAAGTTTTTAAGACCTTCACTTTTGAGTTCATAATGAATGAAATGAACCCCCGGATGAGGAGCAAATCTCCCCTCCCTTTTACTAAACCATGGGGAGCCCCTAGTAGTTTACCGGACAAATTGAGTTGTCGTGACGAGACCTTTCTTAGTGGAAGATCGGAATTCTCTTCATCACGAGACTGATCGGAT